ACCCATTAATACAACACCAACATTATTTGATTCCAAATTCAGAGCAATGCCTATTGTCCCCTCTTCAAATTCTACTAATTCACCTGCCATTACTTCATCAAGACCGTGAATACGAGCAATGCCGTCGCCTACTTGAAGTACGGTACCTATATTTACAATCTTTACTTCTCTATTATATTGCTCAATACGTTCACGGATAATATTACTAATTTCGTCGGCTCGAATGGTTACCATAAGTCGTTCTTATTCTTAATAAATAATAATAATACCTACAGTACAAGGACTAATCAGTTATTATCGCACCAAGCATACCAATATTCTCATTGATGGTACGTAAATGTAATTCGTTGTTCAAACAACTATTCAGAGTTCCTAGAGCTCCTTGTAGGGCTTGTTGGAAAACTCGTTGTCGGACTTGATTAATCACTCTTTTTTGTTCAAAATGAATGGTTTCATTTTTGTAATTTTCTACTTGTTCTAAAGTTTTATAAGTTGAATTAATCAAATTCCATTTTTCTCGTTCTATTTCAGAATATCCATTCACTCGAAACTGATCTGCTTCCATTTCTACTTTCCTTAAGCGATCCCGGGCTTTTTCCAGCTGTTCAATGGCTCTTCCGCGTAGTTCTTCTGAATTTCGAATAGTATTCAATATCCTCTGTTTTCGATTATCTAATAAATCACTTAATGAAAGTAGATTCTCTTTGCATTCATTTCAAAACTTTCATAATCTCTTCCCGAACCAAACTTGAATCTTTCAATTCATTTGGCTCTCACGCTCAATTACTTCAATTCCATTTTTTATTTTATGGTCAAATTCCATATCTTTTTTTGAATGTAATGAACCTATCCTCTCTTCTCTGTTCATATATAATATAAAAAAAAAGGAAACATATCACTAATCCAAGACCAAAATTTTCGGAGGACTCTTCTGACCAAACAAAAAAAAATATGTAATTGTCAGCAAAGTTGTTTTTTTTTCTTCAAATCCAAAAAATATTTCTTACTTTATACATAGGTCATTGACTCAGCATTTGGCATTTAATATTAAAAAAAAAGGATGAACATTTTTCCTTTTCCAATAAAGGGTTCAAATCATTTTATCGACATGAGTGTTTTATATCGAAAAAATTCTAACTATTCCTTTGAAATTCAAATTTAAAACCATCCCCGGTATTAACATAGTGGTAGAAAGAATACCATGCTATGTCTGGACTTCAAACAGTTTATCTTTAACCATGTTAATGTTACCATATTATTGGTTGATAGAGAATCAAAGTCTATTTACCAACGAATCACGAAATGCTATGGTTCTTACATATGATTTCTGAATTTATTCAGAAGTAATTCGCTAGATTATGCACCTTTTTCCTAGTTATAACGAAAAGGGGGTGTAGTTGGTTGAATCCAGCCTATTCTTGAAATAAACAACTCGCACACACTCCCTTTCCAAAAAAGATCAATACACCAATCACTACACTTAGATTTATTGGATTTGTTGCTAAAATATCGGTATTAAACCCGAAACTCCCGGCGGATGGCCAATAACCCAAGGAAACGAAAGAATCGGTTCCATTTTTCATATGATCTCCTCTTATAGATCTTCTAAATAGACTCAAAAATAGAACAGAATTCTTATTACTTCACTTCTTTACTGTTTATAAATAGAAAAAAATGGAAATTCTATTCCATTTCGAAATGGATTTTCATTTTTCAATTGCGATTTCCAATACGAATAATACTTATACAATTAGGTACCAGGTTTTATGTCAATTGCGAAATACCTCGTGCAACACTTCTTAAACTGAAACTAAAAGGGTTTCCGTTGGACTAAGAAGGGGAAGGAAGAAAGCGAATCGGTAACGCTAATTCCTCATCCTCAAATCAGTCCTTCCCGGGGGTTTTTTTCTCAACGAATAAATAATTGTAAGAACGAAATCTTGATATAATGCGAAAAAGCAAACGGCAAATCCAAGGCAATAAATACGTATTTATTTTTCTGATTTCTCGGATTAAACAAAAGGATTCGCAAATAAAAGTGCTAATGCTACAACCAGTCCATAAATGGTTAAAGCTTCCATAAAAGCTAGACTAAGCAATAAAGTACCTCGTATTTTTCCCTCTGCCTCGGGCTGTCTCGCAATACCTTCTACAGCTTGACCCGCAGCAGTACCTTGACCAACTCCAGGTCCAATAGAAGCAAGCCCTACGGCCAATCCAGCAGCAATAACGGAAGCGGCAGAAATCAATGGATTCATGATAAGTTCCTCGCAAAAAAAAAAGAAATGGTTAATGATACAATCAACCAATGAATTATGACTTAATTATTCCATCACTAAGATTCATCCAGTCGAAGTAACTAAGAACTCTGAATTGAAATAAGATTATTGAACCATCAGATCATCAGAAAGACTTCATGTCTTCGTATTCGTGGAATCTTTCTGAATCCATACAACTTGAGTTTTTCCATTTCCTTGTTTCTAACCGTTCTTTGAATTCT